GGCTTTTTAAGTTTCAGCGCGCGCAAAAATATGGATTCTGAATCCTTCAACAAATCAAATGAGGATTCCTGGGATCCCCATTTGTACGTATATAAAATATACCACAAGACCTGCGATAAGAGGAAAAAAAGGGCCGATTGGGTACTTTTGGGAAAAGGGCGAATAAATGAGAAAGATAACGAATTTGGAAAAGCAGAGGATAAAGGGTTAGGGAGTCAAAGGAGCCTTTTTGGGGATAGAGGGACTTGAACCCTCACGACTTTTAACGTCGACGGATTTTCCTATTACTATAACTTTCATTGTTGTCGTTATTGACATGTAGAACGGGACTCTCTCTTTATTCTCGTCCGATTAATCAGTTATCGATTAGATCTAGAAGACTTTGGAGTGAATCATTTGATCAATGACTATTTGATTCTATAGAATCAGAATCGAATCAAAAGATGGACTCGGGGCCGCGTTAATCATTTGAAATCATTTGAAGCAATATTTCAGTACGTATGCGTATGTATATACTCTAGGTTTACCACCGTCCTTTCTGAAGTTTCGATAGAAAAAAAGGATTTCTTTACCAACGCAGCCAACTCCATTTGTTAGAACAGCTTCCATTGAGTCTCTGCACCTATCCTTTTTTTATTCTCGCTTTATGAACCCCTCTTTATTTTCGTAAAACAGGATTTGGCTCAGGATTGCCCCTTTTTTATTCCAGGGTTTCTCTGAATTTGAAAGTTATCACTTAGTAAGTTTCCATACTAAGGCTCAATCCAATTAAGTCCGTTGCGTCTACCAATTTCGCCATACCCCCTTCTTTTCTTTTTTTTTGAGTTGAGGTTTGTTTTCAGATTTTTGAAATTAGGATCTCGTTATGATACCCTTCCCCCTCTCTTTCATTTATGCTAGAACCATTGAATTCATTAGAATTAGATAAATACCTATTCCTATCTCGTATAGGTCTTTCTTTTTATTTCATCTTGATTCTGTCGGAAACTGCCATTTGGTTTGGTCGAAAACGATTCTATCATTTCTGTACCCACAACTTAATCTAGACAGAGAAATCTATATTACACAATATGTATAGGCTTCCCTTCCTCTCCTTTTTTAAATCTCATTTTAAATACTTGACTGGTCTGTTATTTCCTTTTTTTTTTTTTTTCGTCTTTAGCTTTCACTATTTTCGCATGAAAACACAGGGATTTCCCATTACAGTCTGAATTTCTTTTTTCTTTTTTTCTTATCCTTTCCTTAGAGCAAATGCTAGGCTATATAAGATAAAAAAAACGCAATTGCGATAAATAAAATGGGAATTTCGTTCTCTATTTCTTAAATATGAATCTAATCTAATTAGATTAGACTAGATGAACTACATAAAATATAGAATCTATATAGAATATATTATCTATAGAATAGAGTAGAATAGATTCTAGAACTATTTCATATTTAACCATAATCTAGTTATTAATTAATTGATATAACTAAGCATTCCATTCATTTAGAATGAAACTATGTAATGAAATAGAATTTTATATAAAAAAAAAATTGAAAAAATGGGAAATACCCGTTTGAGTGAAATAAAAAATGAAAAAGAAGATATTTTTTATTGATAAAGATAGAATTGAGAAAGAAATAGAAATTTGAGACTATTACTATATGGACCCCTCTCTTAATTCTTAGATGAATTGTTATGTTCTGTGATATAATTTCACATATTTATTTGAAAATTGGATTCTATATTCTTTTTTTTTTTTATTAATTTTATTATTAATTCGAATTCTGAATCGCTAAGAATGAATTGAATAGTGAATATTAATAGCCAAGATCCCTGCAGTTTACTGACTTCCTATGCCTAAAAAATGGATCTTAGTTGAGCCAGCTTAGCTCAGAGGTTAGAGCATCGCACTTGTAATGCGACGATCATCGGTTCGATTCCGATAGCCGGCTTTAGTTCTGTGATTTTTTACAGAAAATCGTGGATAATGTTTGAAATCACAGAATATTGAAAGGGCTTCGTCCCTCCTTGTCCAAGGGCCTACGACCCTTTTTGTCGTAGGAACTTCCAATTAGGAATCAAAATCGAAGGAGTTAGATCCCCGCAAAACAAACCAAAAAAGGACCTCTTTTTTATTTGTATGTCTATAAAATAAAGTTCCGAATCCGAATATTGCTAAACTGAATTTCATTATTCTTTGTAATATTTTGTATTAAAATGAAATTTTGTATTTCAACGCTTTCGCTTGGTTTATCATTGAGTTCAGTTTTAATTTAGGTTTAGGAAATCCAAAAGGAGTCTTTATGTCGCGTTACCGAGGACCTCGTCAAAAAAAAATAAACCGCCTGGGGTCTTTACCGGGACTAACTAGTAAACAGCCTAGCGACGTAAATGATCCTAGAGTCGAAAAGGATCCTAGAAACCCATCGCGCGCCAAGAAAAAATCTCAATATCGTATTCGTTTAGAAGAAAAACAAAAATTGCGTTTTCATTATGGTCTTACAGAACGGCAATTACTGAAATACGTTCGTATTGCCGGAAAAGCCAAGGGGCCAACGGGTCAAGTTTTACTACAATTACTTGAAATGCGTTTGGATAATACCCTTTTCCGATTGGGTATGGCTTCGACTATTCCTCAAGCCCGCCAATTAGTTAATCATAGACATATTTTAGTAAACAATCGCATAGTCGATATACCAAGTTATCGCTGCAAACCCCGAGATATTATTTCGGCGAGGGAGAAAGAAAAATCAAGAGCTCTGATTCAAAATTATCTTGATTCATCCGCCAAGAATCAAAAGGCATTACCAGACCATTTGATTCTTAATCATAGATTATCTGATGACCCACGCGACTTATTAAAGGGATCAGTCAAACAAATAGTAGATAGGGAAGGGGTCGGTTTAAAAGAAATAAAGGAATTGTTGGTCGTAGAATATTATTCTCGTCAGATTTAACCCTAACTAAGATAACAACAAGGTTTCGGGCAACCTTATTCACGCAGTAAGGGGACCAGAGGTTTTTCTCTCATTCATGTATCATGGATCAGTAAGGAAATTTGGATCCCCTGTCTGCTCTTTCCAGCAGTTTCCTAATGCCCCAGAAATTAGGAATAAAGAATTTATATGAAAGAAAGGGCGAATTATTACAATAATGGACGGGTATCCATTCTTATTTGATTTGATACATTGTATCAATTAACATTACATTGGCGGATTGGGCGAAGGTGCGGAAAGAGAGGGATTCGAACCCTCGGTAAACAAAAGTCTACATAGCAGTTCCAATGCTACGCCTTGAACCACTCGGCCACCTCTCCTACACAATGATTATGGCCCCTAAACCAAAAAAGAGCGAGTTGTTCAAATTGGATTGTTAGGTAAGTCCGGACAACGAATTCAAATTCTTTCCGAATAGAAAACCTTTCATCAAAGAAAGACAAAAGAAAGACCCTTCTTTTGAACCTGGGAAATACCGAGATTTTTTGTGAACGGCTGTTAAAAACAATAACAGATATATATATTGCTATTTGTTTGCGAAAAGAATGCTCCTACCTTTTCGGCTATTTTTACCGATTTGAATCAATGAATTGCCACGAATCGACTGATTGGTCTATCTTTTTTAGGCTATGGTTAATGCCTACTTTTAGATCATGATTCTATTTAGATTACGATTCCCGTTCCATAAGAATTAGAAAAGGAAAATTCCCTTCCCGTTCTCGATCTCTCAACAACGCCCCCTTAGCTCATAGCTCTATTCCAATTACAAATAAAAAAAGAAATCCCAGGAATTTCTATATTTTCCATTTGATTGTATACCTGCTTATGCACCCAACAAACAGCGGGTGCTCTATTTTCGTCATAGAATGAGTATTCGATTCAACTTCGATGAAATCGGAATAGTTCCATTCATTTTTATACTACTCCATGTGGGCAAAATGGAATCGGATTTGAATATTTCTTCTTTTTACTGATTCCTTTAAAAAAACATTTGAGTAAGGTAAGGGGACATCCCCCCCTCTTTTTTCTTTATTTGGTTAGGGTGGGGGACTCTTATTGAATTTTCATGTGTCTCACAGCTCGAAACGAAAGAACTCGGCGGGGGGGGGGGGGGGTCGTTTCCTTTTTGGATCTTGAACGACTAGGTTCAAGAGATGAGAGAATTCAGGATACCCACAAGAAAGACTAATCCAATCCATAACGATGTACCAGAAAATACAATATTTTTCTTACTTGACCAACCCTCAGGAGAAGCAAATACAACGGGTACACCAATAAGTAAGATTAATGAAGTAGCAATTAATGCAAAAACAGCCAATTGGAAAGCAATAGTCATGTTTCTAATCCTCCACGTTATCAATAAATATACCATTTGATCCCTCTAGCAGCCCCGAACTCTAATTGTAATAAAATGTATACTCTACAACATGGAGGTCTTTTACCACGAATCCATCGATTCTATATGACTTATTTCCCCCTTTTACTACTTTATTTGTCGTACAGGTGACTTTTTTTTACGTCACAACCCTAAAGGGCCTGGTGGATCATGCATCTCTATATGTATATGTATGGAGATAAAGAAACTCATAGCATAGATTCATGCCTGATATCTATTTCTAGATAGTGATAGTATCAATCCATGGGTCCATGTTCTATGTTCTATTCGGTGTAAGAAAAATAAAATAGAAATTATCCTTGGGAGAGATGGCCGAGTGGTTGATAGCCCCGGTCTTGAAAACCGGTATAGTTCAACGAACTATCGAGGGTTCGAATCCCTCTCTCTCCTTTTGTTCGGTGAATAGATTTGTTTCTTTATTGGTTTTGCCTAGTTTCTTAGTCTCATAAAGAGGAAAGGCTCGGCTATCATACCTAGCCGAGCCATAAAAAAGTAGATTAGAGAGAAATGAGTTGAAAAGAAAGGAAAAAGGAATCCTTTTTTAGTATGACCAAATCCCTCCGCAATATGTATGTTGGAATCAAATGGATTCCTACTTTAAGCATTGTATTTCCTCTCTCAG